TTTAGACAATGATCCAATCAGAGAAATCATTGGCATTTTTGTATCTAGCTTTTTAATAGTATTATCTATTAGAAAGAAGTTTTCTAGCATTTGACTGCGTACCACTGAAGGATTTAATCGCACATTTGAAAGATAGCCTAGAAAGTCAAGAGAATATTTGCATAATTGGTTTATACGGACCCCTCCTGATTGAGACCACACATAAAAATGATATTGCCATAAATTGATAAAGTAATATTTCCACTTATTCATCATAAGAGGCGTATCGTTTGAAGCAAGAATAGATTTTCCTTGATATCTAACAAAATGTATGAAGGGATCCTTGAACAAGGATAGGTTGTTCTGAAAATCATTAGAAAAAACTTCTACAAGATGTTCGATTTTTCCATAGAAATAGATCCGTTCAAGAAAGATTGCAGAAGATGTTGATCGTAAATGATAGGATTGGTTACGGAGAAAAAGGAAAATGAATTCGCACTCACATATATGAGAATTATATAGGAAAAAAAAGAATCTTGGATTCAAATTCAAAATAGAAATGGATTTCTTTGAAGTAATAAGACTCTTCAAATTCAAATACTCGTAGAAAAAAAACCGTAATAAATGCAAAAAAGAGGCATCTTTTAACCAGCAGCGAAAGGCTTGAACCAAGATTTCAAAATGGATGGGGTGAGGTATTACTACATCTAACACAGAATTTAAATGTGCGAATTTGTCCTCTAAAAAAGGAAATATTGAATAAATTGATTTTAAATTATGAGATTTTGCTACTTCTTTCCCTTGTAAATAAGATACTAATCTTAGGGAAAATGGAATTTCCGCAATGACTGCAAATCCTGCCGATATGATTTGAGAATACAAATTCTTATTGTGCCCAAAAAATTGATTTTGTTTCGAATCATTAGCAGAAATAAGCAAATGATTCTCTTGATACATTTGAGTAATTAAACGTTTCACAATTAGTGAACTGGATTTATTGTCATAACGCACACTTTCCAACAAAATGGATGATTTATTTCTATTGAAACCATAATCATGAGCAAGCGTATAAATATACTCCCGAAAAATAAGTGGGTATAGGAAGTCATATTGGCGAGATCTATTTAGTTCTAAATAGAATTGAAGTTCCTCCATTTCAAACTCGATTTGAACCAAAGCAAGGGTGGGGGATCTAATCGGTTATCAAATGATACATAGTGCGATAGAGTCAAACCAAGGTATTCTTATAGTAAGAATAAACAAAAATAGATACCTCGAAGATAAGTGGATTCATCAACGGATTCTCTATCCTCTCTTTTTCCATTTAATTGATGTATGTTTGTTCTAGGATAAGAAGATGGTTAGAAATCCTTTATTTTTTTCAACCTAATCGCTCTTTTGATTTTGGAAAAAAATATCTTTTCTTTATCAATATACTGCTTCTTCTACACATTCATGCTTAACCCATAATAAATAGGGAATAACTAATAGTTAGGACTCAAAAAAAATCAATAATCCCCTCATGAGAAAGATCTTTACCGCATTAGGCACTAATTTAGTTTTAACGGTTAATTAGATCGGGTAATCCTTCAAATTAAGAAAAGAAGCTCGTTTTGCTTTTTGTTTCCCCATAATTTGGTCCCTAGGGCTCTATCCATTTATTCACTCGACCCAACTTTGAATTCAATTCATTTTTTTGTTACAAAAAAAAAAAAATAGATTCTTAAAATTCTTTATTGATACGACATGCTGTTTTTTCCACATATTCCTTTTAGGATCAGTCGTGGTCTTAGAAACTCTACCGATGGTATGGACGAATCCCTTTCTTCATACAAATGTGTAAAAGATGCTAGCCGCACTTAAAAGCCGAGTACTCTACCGTTGAGTTAGCAACCCCCTAAAGAAATCGAATGTGGAGATATAACCGGAATCAAAAATATGAAATTTCCTAATGCAATCAAACCCTTCAATTAGCAAGAAATTCAATTAAATAAAAATTTCGACTCGATTTTTAGCATTCATTTAAAGGTTCAGATCTGCTAAAAATACAAGAAATTTTCATAGAAAATAAAAACATAGAACGAGAAAAAGTGAAAATTGATAGACTACCTCTCGTGTTACCCCATTATTATTCATTAATAAAATAACTTCTTGTATCACGCAAAAAAATCTCATTTCTTGTATCGCAACAAATTCAAAGAATCTATCATTTAAATTTGAAATAAAGTCAAAACTCCTGGAGCATTGATAAGGATAAATAGAAATGGATCCATTTATCCACGATCTAATTATATTTGTTCGATATATTGTTGTCAATATGATTGTGAATATTTAATATAAATGATGATAAAAGAATATAAAAAAACTATAAGAATAAAATAAAAAAAAATGGATTTCCATTTTTTTCTTATTCATATTTCTTAGTATTTTATTTCAAAAGAAATAAAATACTAAGAAATATGAATAGGGCAAAGGAAAAAAGGAGGGGGAGGATATAATAAAGAAAAATTTATCCAAAGCTATATATGAGTCATCCACACCTCTTTTTTGTATTTCATTAATGAAAAATGAATGACATTTTTTTTAACTAAAATCAAATTTAAGTTCCGTAAAACCCCGCCTTCTTTAAAATATCATGAACAGTTCCTGTAGGCTGAGCGCCCCTTTCAAGGAAATATAAAATAGCGGGAACATTTAAATAGGTTTGATTAGATATCGGATCATAAAAACCCACTTTTCGAAGATCTCTTCCTTCTCTTCGGGATTGAACATCAACTGCAACGATTTGATAAACGGCTCATTGGGATAGAATAGATGGAATTGAATAAAAAATACCCCCCCCCAGAAACGTATAAGAAGTTTTCTCCTCGTACGTCTCGAGAAAAAATGATTAGAAGTTATATCTATGCATGAAATTAGAATGTCAAATCGATCCATAATCCAGCAAATCCATGAGACATTTAACCCCTTCTTTTTACCCTTTCTTTTCCTTCTTATTTTTTCGAAAAAGCAAAAAACATTCATACTCTCATAACTCAAGTTGGATAACTCTCAAATAGCTCTCAAAATTCTTAGGTATTTTCTTATTGAGTGGTCTCTAACCCTTTTTTGTTTGTCTTGTCTAGAATCGATTTTGATTCTTTATTCTGATCTAGTAGTTGAGACAATTGAAAACGGTATTTCCTTGTTCCAGGATCCTTTATCTTTGCCTTGAATCATTGGGTTTAAACATTAGTTCGGAGATCTTTAATAATTTCAAAAAATGGCAGCAACATGCCCCTTTTTTCTCTTTTTTTTGTTTGTGATCTCTTTCTATCAAAGAATCATATGAACAATGGATTCCCGCACGATAACCTTTTGATCGAAAGAGTTTTACCAATTCCAACAATTTAATTTGACTTTTTGATTTGAAAATGCTTTGAGTCGGACCCTTTCAATTTCTATATCAAAAATAGACTTACGTACGAAGTTGGAACAACTTATTGATTTGTCTTAACTAACCCTAGATCCTTTCCCCTTAAAAATAAATCTTTTCTACTCGAGCTCCATCCTATACTATTTATATTCCAACCCAACAAAAACACGGATTCTAATAGAACAGAAAAAAGAATGTCGAGCCAAGAGCACTTTGATTTCTATATAATAAAAAGTGGTGGTTTTGATATCCACAGCCAATTGATCATGTCCTTCAAGTCGCACGTTGCTTTCTACCACATCGTTTCAAACGAAGTTTTACCATAACATTCCCCTAGTTTTTTTTGAATAGGTATGTAATTGATTCAGTTAGGAAATCCTGAATAGTCATTGGTTCAGTCTGTGCGTAGTAATCTATAGTTCTTCCTAATATACTTAACTTATATGAGACTTATTTTATTCTTCTATAATGAATAGATTATGAATAGATGAAAATCAAATATGAAAACAATAAATAGGTAATTGATGATGAAGAATAGGTAATTGATGATGAAGAAAAAGTCTCAGTAAAAATTCAAATTAACCTGATTTTTCTTATATAAAATATATATTTTTATTTGTGTAATAAAAAATAAAAATATACCAGGAATATTCTCAATTTTAAATAAAAGAAAACAAATCAAAAAAATCTTTTTGAATCCGCCTTACATTGTCTCTTCAAATAAGTCGATAGAATAGATTCGACAATCTCACAGTTCTTCAATTCAAGTACTAACTAAGGACTTCTAAAAAATCAATATAAATAAATAAATATTGAATTGAAAAAAAAAGACTGATAAAGGAGAAAGTTGAATTTAACTGTTTTTCTTTTATTTCATTCTGAAATAGAAAATCAGAATCACAAAGTATAGGAAATTTCCGTATCTATCAGGTAGGCTGAACAATTCAATTCTACTAATTGGAAGTAATTATACATATTATGTGTTAAATATGTAGTTTCTATTTAGTTTAATATCTATAATTAAGGTAAGGACTCAGAAACAAATAATAATATTAAAAAAAATCGCAACAGGACCTATTAGGTTAGCAATCCCTGTGTATAAACCTCCTTTTTTTGTAAGGCTTCTTTGGCTTGAGGTTCAACTAATCTTTCCCGAAAGTAAAGCGGATGGGGTGTATGAATCACACCCGTGTCAATTGTTAATGGCGTTACAATTATTCATTAGAATCAAACATCAAATAACCTAAGAGATCCCAAGAAAAAACATATTTTCATATGTAATTTGATTTTTGATTAATGAGATTTGGACTGGACATAGACAGATATTCAAATTGATATCTTATATTACTGATTAACCCCTATCTCCTCTCCAAATTGAATTTTATGGGAATGATGAATCATAAAAAGAGAATGCCCAATATTTGATTGACTCTTATTCTTCTATTCTTATCTTAGAAGGTAGTTAAGAAAGATTCATTTTTTTTTTCTTTTATTTTATCTTTATTCTGATATAGAAAACGAGTATGCTCTGGGACGGAAGGATTCGAACCTTCGAATAGCGGGACCAAAACCCGTTGCCTTACCACTTGGCCACGCCCCATTTTGATTTCTATTTGAAACTACTAAAGAGTAATATGGGGATTCCTTTTTCGTCAATTCCAGTTCCTAAAATGTATGAAATGGATTAGTTTTTTGTTAGGATTTTGACACGTCTAGATATAGAATTCAACCGAATTTATTGATCATTACATAGAATTCAATTAAGATATTGTATGAAAGTCTCATTTCTTCAATTCTCTTCTAAAAAAAAAAAAAAAAAGAAAAATGGAAGGGCTTTTTTGATTGGATGAGTTCAAAGAAATATGTTTTTTTGAATCAGACTTATTTTCCTTTCTTCATTTTTTCCTTATCTCAAAAACATATTAATAACTCAATCAAAATAATCTCCAAGAAAAAAATTTTGTTATGCTTAATATCTTTAATTTGATCAGTATTTGTTTGAATTCTACGCCGTTTTCGGGTAGTTTTTTATTCGCCAAATTGCCCGAAGCCTATGCTTTTTTGAATCCAATCGTCGATGTTATGCCAGTAATACCTCTTCTCTTTTTTCTCTTAGCCTTTGTTTGGCAAGCCGCTGTAAGTTTTCGATGAGATCCTTAACACTGTCCCAGAAAAATTCATGATTTATTCGAGAAAAAAAAAAATGATAATAATTGAAAAAATCAGATAAGTATAAGTCTTACAGTATGAAGGAACCCTCAATTCAAACTTTGAAATTTTTGGATAGCCGCGAGAAATCTGGATTACCCCATTTCCTCATTCTGACCCGTTTTTGATCGAAAACACTACTTAGACTTAGAGTCCACCACAATATATCTAAGTATGAAAGAAATTCTTTTGTAATGAAAGATTCAACTCTTATTGCAAATCAATTTTTGAAAACTCTTTTCCACAATTTCTAGAAAGAAACCGCTTGATTTCTTGGTGTCAAGGTCAACAAAATAGGATATGTGGTCTAAAAACAGGGAATCTATTCTCTCTTTTTTTTTTTTGAAAAAATAAAATGATCTTGGAGATTGTGTAATGCTTACGCTCAAACTCTTTGTTTATACCGTAGTAATATTCTTTGTTTCGCTCTTCATCTTCGGATTCCTATCTAATGATCCGGGACGTAATCCCGGACGCGAAGAATAAAACAAAAAAAGTGGGGTTCCTCCCTTCATTTTTATAAATGGTATTAGGATTTGATTGATTCTATTGTCAAAAAACGGAAGGGAAAGAGAGGGATTCGAACCCTCGGTACGAATAACTCGCACAACGGATTAGCAATCCGACGCTTTAGTCCACTCAGCCATCTCTCCTAATTGAAAAAGGATAATTACTATGTTATAGTTCACAAAAAGGAATGATAATGCTTGAAAAAAAAAGCCCCTCTTTCATTTTCATTTTATTTGATTCTTTCTTTTCTTATTCTTATATATATAGATTTTATCTAATCTATTTGAAATAGAAATTCAAATAAATAGATTATTATATAGATACCCCTTTTATCAACAATTTCATTCCATATATTTTTTTTATAGAAATATAAAAAATAGAAAATAAAGATATAAATATATATCAAAAATTTAAGAAAGGGTTCTATAGTCTATAAAGATATTTCAAATAAAAAAATATCGCGGGGCTTTTTTGATTTCAAATTTCCCCGGCTTGGCCTGGTCAGACCGACCCGGCCGGGCTCTTTTTTTTTTCAAATCAAATCCATTTTTTTTTATCTATGATTATCTATGATTCCTATAATTCCGCGATCTCCCTTTGCTTGCTGTAGCAAAAAAATCTTGGTATTTAATTAAATTAATTAAATTAAAGTGAAAGAATAATTAGAAGCGGAAAAGGACTCTTTCTGTTTCTATGATAGAATATATAACCAAAAAGACATTTCTATTCTTTCTTTTCTTACTTCTTTTCTTTCTCTTATTTAGAATTTGTATTTATTATATTACTAAATAATACAAATTATTTGGATAAAAAATAAAAAGAAAAAGCTAATGGGTATCCCCCTTTCTAATTTTATCAAGCCTTCTAACGAAAGACGGCAACGCTCTAATTTTCAGGATTTTTTCTGATCCTATCTTGAGGACGCCAGAGTCCTTTGTTTGACAAAGAGTCCATTTATATACAATAATCACATTGTAGCGGGTATAGTTTAGTGGTAAAAGTGTGATTCGTTCTATTAACCCCCTCAGTAGTTAAGGGATCTTTCGGTTTGATTCATATTCCGATTAAAAACTTGATTTCTGAAAAGGATTAAATCCTTTACCTCTCAATGAAATACTCGAGGAATAATCTACATTCTCGTGATTTGTCTCCAAAGGTCAATTATAAATTGAAAAATTGGATTATGAAATTACGAAACATAATTTTTTTTTATTGGATCAATATTTCCAATTGAATAAGTATGAATAAAGGATCCATGGATAAAGAGATAGAAAAGTCTATTTCTAATCGTAACTAAATCTTCACTTTTTTTTTTGATAGGATAGATTGAAGCAAAATAGCTATTAAACGATAACTTTAGTTTACTAAAGGCATCGACGTCTTTCTTC